CAGTCTTCCAACCCCAATTCGGATCCTTGATAGAGAAATTCCGCATCAAGGATAGAAAAATATCCATTTTGCATCATATCTAAGGGATTCCTTGGTTCGGGCCGAAGAAGCAATGTCGCTCGATCATTATCAAACTGACTGCAATCCTTTTCTGTCCGTGAGTCTCCCACCAGAGCGCCTTCTACTTCTAATAGGCCATGAACTAGATCAGAATCATCCTCAGCGGGTCTATAAGAAGTGATCCCAGTTTCGGGTCCGGGTAGAGACCAAAGAGTTTGAGCGACCGATCCGGCAGAACAACTCAAAAGATAAAGAAGTATCGTTAATTTCTTCATGCTCGTTCCAAGTTCGAAGTACCATTTGTACAAATAAGAATGCCCTTTCTTCCATGAGTTCTTCTTGATATAGATAGATATAGGATCTATGAGGCAATTACTTAGAAGTACATTTTGTGCTACAGCCCTTCCTATCTGATAGAAAAGGATCCTCCGATCCTGAGACGATCTTACCCGGGATTGAAAATCCCAAGTTTGTCTATGAAGAGCAGATAGAATTGTATTAGTGTCTATAATTGATTTCTTCTGTGTAATACTAATCGATAGGGCCTCGTTGGTAAGTGCTGCAAGATCTCGTGCACTGGAACCCATGGTTATGTACCCGAATCTATTAGTATGAAACATTTGATTTTCCAAGCGAAATCCCCTAGTATATGAAAGAGTGAGAAAGTGCTTTCGTTGGTGTGGAATAGGAAGCCTTCGTATCTTAATGCACGTATTTAATTTATTCGGACCTATTAGAGTGGGATCCACCTTTTGGGGAATATGAGTCGAAGCAATAACAAGAAGATTTTTAGTGGAACATCTTTCACAACCCCCGGAGAGATGGTTCACTAATAGACCGAGGGATAAGCAATCCGACTCCCACCAACGCAGATTATGAATGTTTGGCATCCATATTATGCAAGGAGACATTGCTTTTGCTAATTCGAATTGAAGGTTGGTATAAGATTGGGGGTCTAGTACCTCCGGCACCGCCTCCCAAGCTATCATTTCCCACCCAGTTAACCCTTCCAGCCTATGAGTCATATGCCTATCAATCTCCCTATCATCAATCTCCCTATCATCAATCTGACTCTCATCAATCTGACTCTCATCAATCTGACTCTTATCAATCTCACTCTCATCACGATTCAGATCCTCCCCACGAGCCCAAAGATCAATATCCTCAATAAAACTATCACCAATACCATTAAAACCATCACCAATACCATTTCCCACACGACCAAGACTACGAAGAATGTTAAGAATGCTAGCCACAAGGCCCTTAATAATAAAATCAAACTCAGGCTCCTCCTCCTCACCAAAACCAAGAGGCTCAGAAGGAGGAGGACCATACTCAAAAGAACTATTAGCATCCTTATAAATATTAAAATTAAAATCCTCCTCCTCATCTTCAACATAATCAAAATCATCATCATCATCTACAGGCTTGCGGAACCTGTCCGTAGATACCGTAATGAAAGGAACATAAGAGTTTGTCGCTAGGTATTTGACCAAATAGGATCGTCCAGTTCCTCTAGAACCTATCACTAAAATACCACTGGCGGGGGGTAAGGCTAAGCGGAGCGAAAAGGGTTTTCCAGGAGATGGGAAATCAAAACTATACGGGGTTTGTGAATAAGTGATTGTCTGATAATGAGCAAGGAATATCCGTCTTTCCGCTAAACAGGATGTATTGCACTCATAATTCATTAGAGACTTTTTATGAATGTCAACTAAGTCCCGTAAGTAATTTGCTCCCGGTTGTTCAATCGTTTGATAACCAGAGTCATTCTTTGAGAAATGATCACTATGAGTCAGACTCCATAGAATTTGATCAATCTCAATCCTTTTGTCTGTCGTTAAGGTGCAGAACTGCACCAAGAATTCTCTTTCTTCATCATCAATCCACTCACTTCTTGCGACCCAGGATTCTACTTGATCATCAGCCCAACCCCCGTTCATAACCCCATCCCTGTCCACACCCCCAGCCCGGTCCACAACCCTATCCCTGTCCACAACCCCAGCCCTGTCCACAACCCCAGCCCGGTCCACAACCCCATCCCCGTCCACAACCCCATCCTCTTTCACTTTTCTTATCTTCACTTTTCTTATCAATGAATAGATCTCTTTACTTGTATGACTTAGATGGCTCGTATTTCTCGAAAAAGCGATTCGACCGATGGGATTTGGTATCTTACTTATGAGATCGATGATATCGCTATCGACGAGATTGATATACAAATTAGGTATAGATAGCATAAAATCCAGTATTTTGTCTGGAAAAGCTTCGAATTGTTCCACAGGAACGTCAAGAAGGGGATCCTTTAAAAAAATGCGAATCTTTCTCAATTGTTCATCTATAAATGCGTCTCTAAGCATAAGATTATTTGGTTCAGGTGTAAAATCAAGATTATCATCATTTGGTTCAGATGTAAGATCATCATCATCTGGTTCAGATG